CGTATTCGAAAACTAGCAGTTCGCCCCGTCAATCCTCCAGGACCTAAATAACTCAATTTTCGCCCATGAACGATTTGTGTCAATGGATTAGTTCGATCCAAAACTTGAGATAAGGGATGTAAGCCAAAAAAAGATTCATAAGTGGTTGTTAATGAAGTCGAAGTTACCAAATTTTGAGGAGTCGGTATCATTTTATGCCGGATTGCTCCACATATAGTTCCTCGAACCGCATTTTCTAAACGAACAAGGGCTAATCCGAATTGATCCTGTAACAGATCTGCTACAGAACGAATACGCTTATTTTTCAAGTGATTCATATCGTCAAGTGTGCCCATTCCAAATTTCATTCCGATCAAATGATCTGCAGCAGCCAATATATCCCGTGGTAACAAAAATGTATTGTTTTGGGGTATATCAAGATTTAGTCTCCGGTTCATATTTCGTCGACCAATCCTTCCTAATTCACATCTTTGTTGAAAAAATTTCTTTTGTAATTCCTTACATAAGGACTCAGAAAATACCGGATCCCCGCCTATACAAGCGAATTGTTGATAAAACTCCAAAATTGCATTTTCTTTTGACCCAATCTTTTTTTTCTCTTTATCATTCAGGAAAGACAAGAAAATTTCGGGATAACAAACATTATCTAGAATTTCTTTTAGATTTGAACCCATAGCCGATGATAGAACTAGAATAGATATTTTTTGTTTCCTACTCACGCGGGCCCATATCCTTGCTTTTCTATCAATTTCTAATTCTAATCTCCCTCCCCAATCTGATATTATAGTACTGGTATAAACAGAAATTCCGTTATGATCCAATTCGGAACGATAGTAAATACCGGGACTTTGCAATATTTGATTGATTACAATTCTGTATATTCCATTTACTATAGAGGTGCCCAGGGAATTCATTAGAGGAATGTTTCCAATAAAAACAGTTTGTTCTTGTATATCTCTACCGCTTTTCCAAATTAATCCCGCGGGTACATATAATTCAGAAGAATATGTGAGTGATTCATATACAGCATCTCTTTCTTTTATCAAGGGTTCTACCAATTGATATCTTTCCACAAATAATTGAAATTCAATTTCTTGATCTGTATCTTCAATTTTTGGAAACTTATGAAATTCTTCCGCCAAGCCCCGATTAATGAACCCACAAAATCCCTCAAATTGTATCTGATTAAATCCTGGTATTGTGGACATTTCCTCTTTTTTATTCCGGAGCATCTTAACTTTCCTCTTTAATCGAAAAAATTCCATTATTGCTAGATTGACCTATATGGTTAGGTTAGTTCGATGAAGAGTGAGCCAATAATGGAATGTATATTCTGTTTACTGAATCACATGAAATTTTAACCAACTCCATATCTCTATTTCATACGTATGAACGGAAACGAGACGTAAGAATGAAGATTATTTTTGACACAAGTTCAAATTTGCGACAGGAATTAATAAAACATTTTTCCTTTACCATTCTATATATATATTAGAATAGAATTAATATAGAATTCAAAATTCAAATATGCTGATTCTTTATAGGAATATGTGCATAAGAATAAGAGAGAGATCCTCTGTTCTGTGTAACAATTTCTTTTTTAGGGTTTACATATACACATATATGGTGTTATAATTCAAAATTAAGATTGAAAATAATTTATACTGATTTGTTATTTGCTTTTCTTATGCGATTAAGGAAACACATGTTTTGAGATACAAATTTAGTTCACTAATTCAACATAAATTAGGTAAATGAAATGGTTACTGCCTGAATTTTTCAATCTATGACTGGAAACCCCCTTTTTTTCTTTCAAAAATAAAAATAAAATTACTAAATTTAGTACTAGAATAATGGAGTATAGATAATATTTTTATTCCTAATTTTGGATCGGATTTGGCGACATGGCCAAGTGGTAAGGCGGGGGACTGCAAATCCTTTATCCCCAGTTCAAATCTGGGTGTCGCCTGATTGACAAAATTTTTAGAATCTGTAAGTTCTAGAAAAGACTGTAAATTTTTCTCAGCATGGGGATTTTGGGTGTGACCCCACCGTACCAATCCAATAGGATGAAGTGAAGGTTGCTTCACTTATTAATTTAATAATGGGTTCGGGCCATTTATTTAAGAATTAAATAAATTAGGAAATGGAGGTCCTATCCTAATAATCTGTCTTAATAGTATATACATTTTTCTATATATTTTTATATCTTTTGCTTATACAAAAGGTAACAAAAGAAACAATAGATCTTACTATTAGAAAGACTCCTTTGATATTGATATAAGAAAGAAAGGGTATATGTATCGTATTTGTACTTACGGCTCGCTTCTACCGAAAATCCAATACAATAATATAGAATTTGCTACGATTAGCTTCATTGGATTTGAAGCATCAATCGTTTTAAATCAGAATCCCATTTTGACTCTGTGCCGTTAATTCCACTATGATTATTGATCAATAATCATAGTGGAATCATTCCTTGATAGAGATAGGAGACATAATTTACATGGATATAGTAAGTCTCGCTTGGGCTGCTTTAATGGTAGTCTTTACATTTTCCCTTTCGCTCGTAGTATGGGGGAGGAGTGGACTCTAGAGACACTACCATAATTGTAAATTGATTTATATTATATAAACCTATATTATATCTGTATACAATATTGGATAGTGTGTAGAAAAAACTATAGATATTATATTTATATTTCTACACACTATCTCATCATTTCTTCAATTATTGACAAGAACTAATAATTCTAGTTTCATTAAAATTAATTATTTTGACTGGCTGTTTTTACGTAAATGATAAGTAAAAAAGCGGTAGGAACTAGAATGAACAGTGTAGTAGCAATAAATGCGAGAATATTAACTTCCATAATCTCATTTTTTTTTTTTTTGTTTCGCAATAACTCGGGATCTAATCCCATAGAGATGAAAAATTTGATTCCTGTAAATTCAATAAGTTAATTGTATCCTGATGATGCCAAATGGATCAAAATATTATGAATAACAATAGATCTAATCTATCAAATCAATTAATTGTCGAGAATTTAATAGTATAACATAGGAAGACTTTTTATCCATACTAAATCAAAAATTCAATTTCTAATCCAATTCCAATATTGAATGCTATTGAATTTTTCGTCCTTTTCCATTCTTTCTTTTCTATAACCTACCTTCTTCGTTCTACTTACTTAATACAGACAATTAATTTAAGTATCCGACGAGGTATCAGATGACCGGTATTCAATGGGTCAGGTCACACCTAAGACCCAAACAATATAAGTAAGATGGAAAAAGGACGGATTAAAAGATCTAATATTCCAACAGATTTACTAAAAAGGGGTACCTTGCTTGGTCTTTTATTTATTATTTATGAAAAAAAAATTAAATAATTTTAATTAAGATTATTATATATTATATATAATTTATGATTTTAAATTATAAATTAATAGATTTAATTAATATTAATTATTAATATAATTAATTAATATAATATCCTCTTCTCTTTCTTGGATTGGGGGAGAACACATACATAAAAAAATTAGCATGCGATTTGAATGAGATAGATTTTTTTAATTAAAATATAGAGGATACACAAGTCGGAGTTGGAATTGGAAAAGGGCGCAGTTAAAAATAAAAAGGCGCTCTGTTCCGCCGAGGTAATTATGTTAAGTTCATTGTATATTGTACAACAAAGGAATACAATTTTTGTATGTACTCCTGGTAAAAATATGGGCACTCTACTCCATTTCATTATTCAAGAACAATCAAAAAATAAAGTCAAATGAATAACGAATATGGTATCTCTTAAAATACTGACATAGAGTAATATAACCGATCGTACCAATCAATCTAGGTATGTCTCTTCCTTATCAATCGGTACTATTCCGTAGTGAAAGAAATGAAAATTCCCGCATTTCTTTTGTCTGATGATAAATATCAAAATATCAATGTGAAACGAAAAAAAAAAAAATAAGGATTCTTAGATCTTGCTCCCTGTCCCACTTTTCTGTAAAAAGTGGGAGATGAATTGATAAATTCATCGGATCCTAGTTCGGGACTGACGGGGCTCGAACCCGCAGCTTCCGCCTTGACAGGGCGGTGCTCTGACCGATTGAACTACAATCCCAGCGAGGTGTATGACATACATATTCTTATGGTTTCATAAGAACATTCTATTCGTCTCGTCGTGTTGTAACAGAAACAAAAATGATATACTGATATCATATCCACATGGATATGAACTATAGCAATAATTACTAGTAACCGGTGGTTCTTTTTTTTTATTGTCAAAAATGACTAATTAAAAAATATGGATAGATCAAAAAAATGGTTGATCTTTATTTTGACGGATAGGGCATTTCTATTTCTGGAGGACAAATTAAACTGGTTAGATCGTATTCAATGGAGCGGCGAATTATTGGGCCGAGCTGGATTTGAACCAGCGTAGACATATTGCCAACGAATTTACAGTCCGCCCCCATTAACCGCTCGGGCATCGACCCAGGAAGAATTAATTCTAGGTTTAGTTATAATCCATGATCAACTTCCTTTCGTAGTACCCTACCCCCAGGGGAAGTCGAATCCCCGCTGCCTCCTTGAAAGAGAGATGTCCTGAACCGCTAGACGATGGGGGCAGATCCGCCCGACCATCAGCATACTATGCTGATAGTATGATAAGTTTTTTGGAATTGTCAATATACAATATAATTATAATATATTATATAACTAGATCAAAAGAGTCTTTTCTACTTTGAAATTTTTAACATTAATATACAGAAATCTAGATAACTTTAATTTACAATACGGATTAATATAGATATATATATTATTATGTATTATAATACAATGCATAGCATAGTATTATATAATATATATACAGATTAATGAAACAAAGTTATAGTAGTAGGATTGGGTAGTGCTTGATCCGACAGAAAAAAGGGATAAAAAGAATATTTTATAATATTTAATATAATTATAATATTAAATTTATTTTCTTC